GTTGACGTAGCTTAAACTTCTCGCAAAGCAAGACACTGAAAATGTCTAGATGGACTTGTCAGTCCCGCTAACATAAAGGTTTGGTCCCAGCCTTCTTATTAGCTCTTAACAGATTTACACATGCAAGCATCCACGCCCCTGTGAAAATGCCCTCCAAATCACAAAGATCAAAAGGAGCAGGTATCAAGCACGCTATACCAGCAGCTCACAACACCTTGCTTAGCCACACCCCCACGGGACACAGCAGTGATAAAAATTAAGCCATGAATGAAAGTTCGACTAAGTCATGTTAACTAGGGTTGGTAAATTTCGTGCCAGCCACCGCGGTCATACGATTGACCCAAGCTAATAAGCGTACGGCGTAAAGAGTGTCTAGGAATTACACAAAATAAAGTCAAGCTTTGACTAAGCTGTAAAAAGCCATAGTCAAAACCAAGACAGCCCACGAAAGTGACTTTAACACAATCTAACTACACGACAGCTAAGACCCAAACTGGGATTAGATACCCCACTATGCTTAGCCGTAAACCTAAATAGACATAAAACAAGACTATTCGCCAGAGTACTACTAGCAACAGCCTGAAACTCAAAGGACTTGGCGGTGCTTTATACCCCTCTAGAGGAGCCTGTTCTGTAATCGATAAACCCCGATCAACCTCACCAACCCTTGCTACTCCAGTCTATATACCGCCATCTTCAGCAAACCCTAAAAAGGAACAAAAGTAAGCACAGCTACCCCACGTAAAAACGTTAGGTCAAGGTGTAACTCATGGGCTGGGAAGAAATGGGCTACATTTTCTATATTAAGAACACCCTTCACACTCACACGAAAGCTTTCATGAAATCTGAAAGCCAAAGGAGGATTTAGTAGTAAATTAAGAGTAGAGTGCTTAATTGAATAAGGCCATGAAGCACGCACACACCGCCCGTCACCCTCCTCAAGTACCACAGCAAAGCTCCAATTGATCAACCCACGCTAAACAATTTCACGAGAGGAGACAAGTCGTAACAAGGTAAGCATACTGGAAGGTGTGCTTGGACAAAACAAGATATAGCTTAAATAAAGCCTCTAGTTTACACCTAGAAGATTCCACAACTCGTGTATATCTTGAACCAGATCTAGCTCACGCCTCCCAACTCTTACCACCATGAACCAATCAAATAAAACATTCACCACACATCTAAAGTATAGGAGATAGAAATTTAAGTACTAGTGACGCCATAGAGAAAGTACCGTAAGGGAAAGATGAAAGATATACTAAAAGTAAAAAAAAGCAAAGCTTACCCCTTGTACCTTTTGCATAATGATTTAACTAGTAACAACTTAGCAAAGAGACCTTAAGCTAAGCCACCCGAAACCAGACGAGCTACTTACGAGCAGTACCTAGAACGAACTCATCTATGTGGCAAAATAGTGAGAAGACTTGTAAGTAGAGGTGAAAAGCCTAACGAGCCTGGTGATAGCTGGTTGTCCAAGAAAGGAATTTCAGTTCAACGTTAAACAGTACTAAAAACTACACTAAGTCCAAACGTATGTTTAATCGTTAGTCTAAAAAGGTACAGCTTTTTAGAAATGGATACAACCTTAACTAGAGAGTAAAACAAGCACACGCATACCATAGTTGGCCTAAAAGCAGCCACCAATTAAGAAAGCGTTCAAGCTCAACAACAAAACCGTGCCATGATCCCAACAATGAATAAATCAACTCCTAGCATGACTATTGGACCAATCTATATAGCCATAGAAGCAATACTGTTAATATGAGTAACAAGAAATTTTTCTCCTTGCACAAGCTTACATCAGTAACTGATATTACACTGATAATTAACAGCTGATAAATAAAACTCACCACTAAACTATTTATCAAATATACTGTTAACCCAACACAGGCGTGCACTAAGGAAAGATTAAAAAAAGTAAAAGGAACTCGGCAAACACAAACCTCGCCTGTTTACCAAAAACATCACCTCTAGCATAACTAGTATTAGAGGCACTGCCTGCCCAGTGACCAATCGTTAAACGGCCGCGGTATCCTGACCGTGCAAAGGTAGCATAATCACTTGTTCTCTAAATAAGGACTTGTATGAATGGCCACACGAGGGTTTTACTGTCTCTTACTTTTAATCAGTGAAATTGACCTCCCCGTGAAGAGGCGGGGATAACGAAACAAGACGAGAAGACCCTATGGAGCTTTAATTAACCAACCCAAAAACCACAATCTAAACCACCAAGGGATAAAAAAGCTTTACATGGGTTGGCAATTTCGGTTGGGGTGACCTCGGAGCATAAAAAACCCTCCGAGTGATTAAAGCCTAGGCCTACCAGCCAAAGCACACTATCACTTATTGATCCAAAATATTGATCAACGGAACAAGTTACCCTAGGGATAACAGCGCAATCCTATTCTAGAGTTCATATCGACAATAGGGTTTACGACCTCGATGTTGGATCAGGACATCCTAATGGTGCAGCCGCTATTAAGGGTTCGTTTGTTCAACGATTAAAGTCCTACGTGATCTGAGTTCAGACCGGAGTAATCCAGGTCGGTTTCTATCTATTACGCATTTCTCCCAGTACGAAAGGACAAGAGAAATAAGGCCAACTTAAACTAAGCGCCTTCAAACAATAAATGACCTAATCTTAATTTAATAAGTAGCGTAAACCATACCTGCCCAAGACCAGGGCTTTGTTGGGGTGGCAGAGTCAGGCAATTGCATAAAACTTAAGCTTTTATACCCAGAGGTTCAAATCCCCTCCCTAACAAAATGTTTATAATCAACATCCTAACGCTCATTCTCCCTGTCCTCCTAGCCGTAGCATTCCTAACACTGGTAGAACGCAAAGTCCTAGGCTACATACAACTTCGAAAAGGACCCAATATCGTAGGTCCGTATGGCCTACTACAACCCTTTGCCGACGCAATCAAACTGTTCACCAAGGAACCCTTACGACCAGCCACATCCTCTACCACCATATTTATCACTGCACCCGCACTAGCCCTAACCCTTGCCCTTACAATATGAAGCCCCCTACCTACACCATACCCCCTCATCAACATAAACCTAGGGGTACTGTTCATACTGGCAATATCCAGCCTAGCCGTATACTCCATCCTATGGTCCGGCTGAGCCTCCAATTCAAAATATGCACTAATCGGAGCCCTCCGAGCAGTAGCACAAACAATCTCGTATGAAGTAACACTAGCCATCATCCTCTTATCAGTCCTACTGATAAGCGGCTCTTTCACCCTATCAACACTAACCACAACCCAAGAACAACTCTGACTGCTCTTCCCCTCATGACCCCTAGCCATAATATGATTTATCTCCACTCTAGCAGAAACTAACCGGGCCCCCTTTGACCTAACAGAAGGAGAATCAGAACTTGTCTCCGGCTTCAATGTAGAATACGCGGCTGGCCCCTTCGCCCTCTTCTTTCTAGCAGAATACGCAAACATTATCATAATAAACACACTCACAACCATTCTATTCCTAGGACCATCCCACAACCCCTACATACCAGAAACATACACAACAAGCCTCGTCCTCAAAACACTACTGCTCACAATATCCTTCCTCTGAATCCGAGCCTCCTACCCTCGATTCCGATATGACCAGTTAATACACCTACTATGAAAAAGCTTCCTCCCCTTAACCTTGGCTCTCTGCATGTGACACATCTCAATACCCATTATAACAGCAGGCATTCCCCCCCAAACATAAGAAATATGTCTGACAAAAGAGTTACTTTGATAGAGTAAATAATAGGGGTTTAAACCCCCTTATTTCTAGAATAATAGGACTCGAACCTACCCTTAAGAATTCAAAGTTCTTCGTGCTACCAAATTGCTACACTACAATCTACAGTAAGGTCAGCTAAACAAGCTATCGGGCCCATACCCCGAAAATGTTGGTTTATACCCTTCCCATACTAATAAACCCATTCGTCTCCATTATCACACTAACAACACTCATCCTAAGCACAATAATTGTAATCACAAGCTCCCACTGATTATTCGCCTGAATCGGATTCGAGATAAACACCATAGCCATAATCCCCATCATAATAAAAATCTTCAATCCTCGAGCCATAGAAGCCTCCACTAAATACTTCCTGACCCAAGCCACTGCATCCATGCTACTAATAATGGCAGTTGTAATCAACTTACTATATTCCGGCCAATGAACCATTACCAAAATATTCAACCCAACAGCATCCGTACTTATAACAATGGCTCTAGCTATCAAACTAGGACTATCCCCGTTCCACTTCTGAGTACCAGAAGTCACACAAGGTATTCCCCTAACCACAGGTCTAATTCTCCTCACTTGACAAAAACTAGCCCCCCTATCCATCCTCTATCAAATCTCACCATCAATCAACATAAACCTAATACTGACCATGTCCTTACTCTCTATCCTAATCGGAGGTTGAGGGGGATTAAACCAAACACAACTCCGAAAGATCTTAGCCTACTCATCAATTGCCCACATAGGATGAATAACAACCATCCTACTCTACAACCCCACCATAACCTTACTAAACCTACTAATCTACATTACAATAACCTTCACAATATTCATACTACTTATTCAAAACTCAACCACCACCACACTGTCCCTGTCTCAGACATGAAACAAAACACCAATTACCACAACCTTTACCATACTCACCCTACTCTCCATGGGAGGACTCCCACCACTATCAGGGTTCACACCCAAATGAATAATTATCCAAGAACTGACAAAAAATGAAATACTCATTGTACCAACCTTTATGGCCATTACAGCTCTACTAAACCTGTACTTCTACATACGCCTTACCTACTCAACAGCACTAACCTTGTTCCCCACTACAAACAACATAAAAATAAAATGACAATTCTACCCCACAAAACAAATAACCCTCCTACCAACGGCACTTGTAATATCCACAATACTCCTACCCCTCACCCCAATATTCTCCACCCTACTATAGGAGTTTAGGCTAAACCCAGACCAAGAGCCTTCAAAGCTCTAAGCAAGTACAATTCACTTAACTCCTGTCCAATAAGGATTGCAAGACTATATCTTACATCAACTGAATGCAAATCAGATACTTTAATTAAGCTAAATCCTCACTAGATTGGAGGGGTATACTTCCCTCGAACTTTTAGTTAACAGCTAAATACCCTAGTCAACTGGCTTCAATCTACTTCTCCCGCCGCGAGAAAAAAAAGGCGGGAGAAGTCCCGGCAGGATTGAAGCTGCTTCTTTGAATTTGCAATTCAACATGATCATTCACTACAGGACTTGGTAAAAAGAGGACTCAACCTCTGTCTTTAGATTTACAGTCTAATACCTGCTCGGCCATTTTACCTATGTTCATAAACCGCTGATTGTTTTCAACTAACCACAAAGACATCGGCACCCTATACCTACTGTTCGGTGCCTGAGCAGGGATAGTAGGCACCGGTCTGAGCCTACTAATTCGCGCTGAACTAGGCCAGCCAGGCACACTTATCGGGGACGACCAGGTCTACAATGTGTTAGTGACGGCCCACGCCTTCGTGATAATCTTCTTTATAGTCATACCTATCATGATTGGCGGCTTCGGAAACTGATTAGTTCCCCTGATAATTGGGGCTCCTGATATGGCATTCCCTCGTATAAACAACATAAGCTTCTGATTACTCCCCCCTTCATTCCTACTACTAATAGCATCCTCAATAGTCGAAGCCGGCGCGGGTACAGGCTGAACGGTTTACCCCCCTCTAGCCGGAAACCTAGCACATGCAGGAGCTTCAGTTGACCTAACCATCTTCTCCCTACATTTGGCTGGTGTCTCTTCAATTCTCGGAGCTATTAACTTTATCACAACTATCATTAATATAAAACCCCCCGCCATGACCCAATATCAAACACCCCTCTTCGTATGATCTGTTCTAGTTACAGCGGTTCTGCTTCTCCTATCCCTACCCGTCCTGGCAGCTGGAATTACCATACTACTAACCGACCGAAACCTAAACACAACCTTTTTTGACCCAGCAGGAGGAGGAGACCCCATCCTATACCAACACCTATTTTGATTCTTCGGCCACCCCGAAGTCTATATCCTAATTCTACCTGGCTTTGGAATAATCTCACACATTGTGACCTATTACTCCGGAAAAAAAGAGCCTTTCGGGTATATGGGAATAGTTTGAGCCATGATCTCTATTGGATTCCTAGGCTTTATCGTATGAGCCCACCACATATTTACAGTAGGCATGGATGTAGACACACGAGCATATTTCACATCTGCAACCATAATCATCGCTATTCCCACAGGAGTGAAAGTCTTCAGCTGACTGGCTACCCTTCACGGAGGTAACATCAAATGATCCCCTGCTCTAATATGAGCCCTGGGCTTCATTTTTCTATTCACAGTAGGAGGCTTAACTGGCATTGTCCTAGCCAATTCATCCCTGGACATCGTCCTCCATGACACCTACTATGTAGTAGCTCACTTTCACTACGTACTCTCAATAGGGGCTGTATTCGCCATCATGGGAGGATTCGTCCACTGATTCCCACTGTTCTCAGGGTACACGCTTAACCCGACATGAGCAAAAATCCACTTTTTCATCATATTCGTAGGTGTAAACTTGACATTCTTCCCACAACACTTCCTAGGCCTATCCGGCATACCCCGACGATACTCCGACTACCCAGATGCCTACACAACATGAAACACCATCTCATCAATAGGCTCATTTATTTCACTAACTGCTGTTATACTAATGGTCTTCATCATCTGAGAAGCATTCGCATCCAAGCGAGAAGTCTCTACAGTAGACCTCACCTCCACAAACCTTGAATGGTTGAACGGATGTCCCCCACCATATCACACATTTGAGGAACCAACATACATCAACCCAAAGTGATCAAGAAAGGAAGGAATCGAACCTCCTTTGGTTGGTTTCAAGCCAACACCATAACCACTATGACTTTCTTTATAAACGAGATATTAGTAAAATCTTACATAACTTTGTCAAAGTTAAGTTACAAGTGAAAGCCCTGTATATCTCCATGGCATACCCCCTCCAATTAGGCTTCCAAGATGCAACATCTCCCATCATAGAAGAACTCCTACACTTCCACGATCATACGTTAATAATTGTCTTTCTAATCAGCTCTTTAGTTCTCTATATCATTACTTTGATACTCACAACTAAGCTCACTCATACTAGTACAATAGATGCCCAAGAGGTAGAAACCATCTGAACCATCCTTCCTGCTATTATTTTGATTATGATTGCCCTGCCCTCTCTACGAATCCTCTATATGATAGACGAAATCAACAGCCCCTCCCTCACCGTAAAAACTATGGGCCACCAATGATATTGAAGCTACGAGTACACAGATTACGAAGACTTAAATTTCGATTCCTACATAATCCCAACATCAGACTTAAAACCAGGGGAACTACGACTACTAGAAGTAGACAACCGAATAGTCTTACCCATAGAAATAACAATTCGTGTACTAGTCTCCTCCGAAGACGTACTGCACTCATGGGCCGTACCCTCCCTAGGCCTAAAGACGGACGCAATCCCTGGGCGTCTAAACCAAACAACCCTAATATCAACACGGCCCGGCTTATTTTATGGGCAGTGTTCAGAAATCTGCGGCTCAAATCACAGCTTTATACCAATCGTCCTCGAACTAGTACCTCTGAAGAGCTTCGAAAAATGATCTACCTCCATACTGTAATCTCATTAAGAAGCTAATCTAGCGTTAACCTTTTAAGTTAAAGATTGAGAGTCAAAACTCCCCTTAATGGTATGCCACAACTAGACACATCAACATGATTCCTTACTATCTTGTCAATGTATATAGCTCTCTTCACCTTACTCCAACTAAAAATTTCAAATCACCTCTACTCCCCCGACCCAAAGCCAACCTCTGCCAAAACACAAGAACATCAAACCCCTTGAAACACCACATGAACCAAAATCTATTTGCCTCTTTCACAGTCCCAGTAGTACTGGGAATTCCTATCATCACCCTAATCATCATATTTCCCATCATCTTTTTCCCAACACCAACCCGACTAATTAATAACCGCGTAGTCTCCATCCAACAATGATTAACCAAACTTATGTCAAAACAACTAATAGGTACACACAACTCCAAAGGACAGACATGGTCTTTAATAATCATCTCACTTATCCTATTTATCGCCTCCACCAATCTTCTTGGAATGCTGCCCCACTCATTCACACCCACTACGCAACTCTCAATAAACCTGGGAATAGCTATCCCCCTGTGGGCCGGCACCGTCATCATGGGCTTCCGCAACAAAACAAAAGCATCCTTGGCCCACTTCCTACCACAGGGCACACCCACTTTCCTTATCCCCATACTAGTAATTATTGAAACCATCAGCCTACTCATTCAACCGGTAGCCTTGGCTGTACGACTGACAGCTAATATCACAGCGGGACACCTGCTAATACACCTAATCGGCATGGCAACCCTTGCGTTAACAAACACAAGCCTACTCACAGCCCTCATCACGTTCGTAATTCTCACTCTCTTAACCATCCTAGAATTTGCTGTCGCCCTAATTCAAGCCTGGACAGCTTACCTTTTAGTGAGCCTATACCTACATGACAACACATAATGACCCACCAGACCCACTCATACCACATAGTAAACCCAAGCCCTTGACCCCTCACAGGAGCCCTCTCCGCGCTCCTTATGACATCAGGTCTAATTATGTGATTCCACTTTAACTCCACAATCCTACTAACCTTAAGCTTCTTGACAAACGCCCTAACAATATACCAGTGGTGACGAGATATTGTCCGAGAAAGTACCTTCCAAGGCCACCATACACCAACCGTCCAAAAGGGGCTTCGATATGGAATGGTCCTATTCATTCTGTCAGAGGTCCTATTTTTCACGGGCTTTTTCTGAGCCTTCTACCACTCAAGCCTCGCACCCACTCCTGAGCTAGGAGGATGTTGACCACCAACAGGCATCCATCCATTAAACCCCTTTGAAGTCCCGCTTCTCAATACCTCCGTATTACTAGCCTCTGGCGTGTCTATTACCTGAGCCACCCATAGCATGCAAGGAGACCGCAAACACATGCTTCAAGCCCTCCTTATCACAATCTTGCTTGGTCTCTACTTCACCCTACTACAAGCATCAGAGTACTACGAAGCTCCATTTACTATCTCAGATGGAATTTACGGATCCACTTTCTTCGTAGCCACAGGCTTCCACGGACTACATGTCATCATTGGATCCACTTTTCTTACCGTCTGCTTCCTGCGCCAAATAAAATTCCACTTCACATCAAATCACCACTTTGGCTTCGAGGCAGCAGCCTGATACTGACACTTTGTGGACGTCGTGTGACTGTTCCTTTACGTATCAATCTATTGATGAGGTTCATAGTCCTTTTAGTATTAACTAGTACAACTGACTTCCAATCAGTTAGTTTCGGTACACCCCGAAAAAGAACAATAAATCTCCTCCTGACACTGCTAACGAACACAATACTAGCCTTACTATTAGTACTTATCGCCTTCTGACTCCCCCAATTAAACACGTACGCAGAAAAAACAAGCCCCTACGAATGCGGCTTCGACCCCCTAGGATCGGCCCGTCTGCCCTTCTCCATAAAATTCTTCCTAGTAGCCATTACCTTCCTCCTCTTTGACCTAGAAATTGCCCTCTTACTCCCCCTGCCCTGAGCAATCCAAACAAACAATCTAAAAACAATACTCACCGCTACCATACTCTTAGTCTCCTTGCTAGCAGCCAGCTTGGCCTACGAATGAACCCAAGGAGGCCTAGAATGAGCTGAATATGGTACTTAGTTTAAAGCAAAACAAGTGATTTCGACTCACTAGACTGTGATCAAACTCACAAATACCAAGTGCCCCTAATCCACATCAACGTCATAATAGCCTTCACCATATCCCTTGTGGGCCTACTAATATACCGGTCCCACCTAATATCTGCACTGCTCTGCCTAGAGGGTATAATATTATCACTATTCATCTTAACAGCCCTCCTCGCCCTAGATCTACACTTCATCCTGGCCAATATGATCCCGATCATCCTCTTGGTGTTCGCAGCCTGCGAAGCAGCCATCGGACTAGCTTTACTGGTTATGATCTCCAGCACATACGGCACCGATTACGTACAAAACCTTAACCTCCTCCGATGCTAAAGTTCATTCTTCCCACTATCATACTAGTACCCCTGACCTGATTATCAAAAAACAACTTAATCTGAATCAACTCCACAACCCACGGCCTAATGATTAGCCTTACAAGTCTACTCCTTCTCAACCAATTCAACGACAACAGCCTCAATTACTCCCTAACATTCTTCTCTGACTCCCTTTCCATACCACTCCTAATACTAACGATGTGACTCTTTCCACTAATATTAATGGCAAGCCAATCGCACCTCCTTAAAGAACCCCCCACTCGAAAAAAACTCTACATTACAATACTAATTATACTCCAAACATCCCTCATCATGACATTCACCGCCACAGAACTAATCCTATTCTACATCATATTTGAAACCACACTAGTCCCAACCCTCATCATTATCACCCGCTGAGGTAATCAGACAGAGCGACTTAACGCAGGCCTCTATTTCCTATTTTATACACTAGTAGGATCGCTCCCACTACTGGTAGCACTAACATACCTGCAAAACACAACAGGAACTCTGAACTTTCTCCTACTACAGTACTGGGCCGAGCCTCTATCCACCTCCTGATCCAATACTCTCATATGACTAGCCTGTATAATAGCCTTTATGGTAAAAATACCCCTTTATGGACTACATCTTTGACTACCCAAAGCACACGTAGAAGCCCCTATTGCAGGCTCCATAGTCCTCGCAGCCGTACTACTAAAGCTCGGCGGCTACGGCATACTACGAATCACACTCCTGCTCAACCCATTGACTGAGCACATAGCCTACCCTTTCCTAATACTCTCTTTATGAGGAATAATTATAACTAGCTCAATCTGCTTGCGCCAAACAGACCTAAAATCACTCATCGCATACTCCTCGGTTAGCCACATAGCACTTGTCATCACAGCTATCCTCATCCAAACCCCTTGAAGCTACATAGGGGCCACCGCCTTAATAATCGCCCATGGCCTCACATCATCTATACTGTTCTGCTTAGCGAACTCAAATTACGAACGAATCCACAGCCGAACTATAATCCTGGCCCGGGGCTTACAAATCTTTCTCCCTTTAATAGCAACCTGATGACTACTAGCAAGCCTAACAAACCTTGCCTTACCCCCCACTATTAACTTGATTGGAGAACTATTTGTAGTTATATCTACATTCTCCTGATCAAACCCAACCATCATCCTAATAGGTATAAATATCCTAATTACAGCTCTATACTCCCTGTACATACTAATCACCACACAACGCGGCAAACACACCCACCACATCAATAACCTCACCCCCTCCTTTACGCGAGAACATGCCTTAATGGCCCTACACATCATCCCTCTCTTACTCCTATCGCTCAACCCCAAAATCATTCTAGGCCCTCTTTATTGTAAGTATAGTTTAAAAAAAACACTAGCTTGTGGAGCCAGCGACAGAAGATGAAAACTTCTTGCTTACCGAGAAAGCACCGCAAGAACTGCTAATTCATGCCCCCATGCCTAACAGCCTGGCTTTCTCAAACTTTTAAAGGATAGAAGTTATCCATTGGCCTTAGGAGCCAAAAAATTGGTGCAACTCCAAATAAAAGTAATAAACTTATTCACCTCCTTTACCCTACTCACACTACTAATCCTAACCGCCCCTATCATAATGTCCAGCACGAACTTCTACAAAAACAATAAATACCAGCTCTACGTAAAAAACATCGTCCTCTGCGCGTTCATTATCAGCCTAGCCCCAATAATAATACACCTTCACACCACCCAAGAAGCACTTATCTCAAACTGACACTGAATTACCATCCAAACTTTCAAACTGACACTCAGCTTTAAGATAGACTACTTCTCACTCATATTTATGCCTGTAGCACTATTCATCACTTGATCTATCATGGAGTTCTCAATATGATATATACACTCCGACCCCAACATCAACCAATTCTTCAAGTACTTACTCCTCTTCCTCATCACCATGCTCATTCTTGTCACAGCCAACAACCTATTCCAACTCTTCATTGGCTGAGAGGGAGTAGGAATTATATCTTTCCTACTTATCGGATGATGATTTGGACGAACAGATGCAAATACAGCCGCCCTCCAAGCAATCCTATACAGCCGCATTGGAGACATCGGATTTCTCGCATCCATAGCATGATTCCTCTCCAACATAAACACATGAGATTTACAACAAATCTTTGCACTTGACCAAAACACCCCTAACTTCCCCCTCATAGGACTAGTACTAGCCGCAGCCGGAAAGTCAGCCCAATTCGGGCTTCACCCCTGACTTCCATCAGCAATGGAAGGCCCCACCCCAGTTTCAGCCCTACTCCATTCAAGCACAATAGTCGTGGCCGGCATTTTCCTACTTATCCGCTTTTACCCCCTAATAGAAAACAATAAATCCGCCCAAACATTAGCCCTCTCCTTAGGCGCCCTCACTACCTTATTTACAGCCATCTGTGCTCTCACTCAAAATGACATCAAAAAAATCATCGCTTTCTCCACCTCCAGCCAACTCGGCCTAATAATAGTAACAATCGGCCTTAATCAACCCTATCTAGCATTCCTGCATATCTGTACACACGCTTTTTTCAAGGCCATGCTATTCCTGTGTTCAGGCTCCATCATCCACAACCTAAACAACGAACAAGACATTCGAAAGATGGGAGGGCTATTCAAGGCCCTCCCCTTCACCACAACCGCTCTCATTATCGGCTGTCTCGCACTAACAGGAACACCATTCCTCACCGGATTCTACTCTAAAGACCCCATCATCGAAGCAGCCACTTCCTCTTATACCAACGCCTGAGCCCTACTATTGACACTAATCGCCACTTCCCTTACAGCTGCCTACAGCACCCGCATCATCTCCTTCCCACTATTAGGACAACCACGCTTCCCCCCTCACACCTCCATCAACGAAAACAACCCTCTATTAATCAACCCCATCAAACGCCTAATGCTTGGAAGCCTATTCGCCGGCTTTATTTTATCCAACAGCATCCCCCCTATAACCACCCCCCTAATAACCATGCCCCCGCACCTAAAACTGACCGCCCTTACAGTAACCATCCTAGGCTTCATTATCGCCCTCGAAATCAACCTCAACATGCAAAACTTAAAACACACCCACCCCTCAAACCACACCAAATTCTCCATCCTACTAGGATACTTCCCCACAACCCTACATCGCCTGCTCCCTACCCTAAACCTAACAATGGCCCAAAAACTAGCAACCTCCTCACTAGACATGACCTGGTTAGAAACAATCCTACCTAAAACCACAGCCCTCATCCAAATGAAAGCCTCCACACTAACTTCAAACCAACAAGGCCTCATCAAAACATATTTCCTATCCTTCCTTGCCACTATTACCCTTTCCATACTCCTACTTAACTACCCCGAGTAATCTCTATGACAACAACTACACCAACAAACAAAGACCAACCAGTAACAACCACTAACCAGACTCCATAACTATACAACGCAGCAACTCCCATAGCCTCCCCACTAAAAACCCCAGAACCTCCCGTATCATAACCCACCCAATCCCCCAACCCATCAAGCCCAAACACGACCTCCACTTCCTTACCCTCTAATACATAAAACATCACTAGACATTCCATCACCAACCCCAAAAGAAATGCCCCTAACACAACCTTATTAGAGACTCAAACCTCAGGGTACTGATCAGCAGCTATAGCCGTAGTATAACCAAACACAACTAATATTCCCCCTAAATAAATCAAAAACACCATCAAACCCAAAAACGAACCACCAAAACTCAAAACAATCCCACACCCCACACCACCCCCCACGATTAACCCTAATCCCCCATAAATAGGCGAGGGCTTTGAAGAAACCCCCACAAAACTAATCACAAGTATTACGCTCAAGATAAAGACAATGTATGCTATCATCATTCTCACATGGACTCAAACCATGACCAATGACATGAAAAATCATCGTTGTTATTCAACTACAAGAACACTAATGACCAACATCCGAAAAACACACCCACTGATAAAAATCATCAACAACGCATTTGTCGACCTCCCCACTCCATCAAACATCTCCTCATGATGAAACTTCGGCTCCCTACTCGGCCTATGTCTCATTACACAGATCCTAACAGGCCTGTTTCTAGCGATACACTACACCCCAGATACAACAACCGCTTTCTCATCAGTCACACACATTTGCCGAGATGTCAACTATGGCTGGGTAATCCGATATTTACACGCAAATGGAGCCTCCATGTTCTTCATCTGCCTCTACGCCCACGTAGGACGTGGCCTATACTACGGCTCCTATGTTTTCCAAGAAACATGAAACATCGGAGTAATCTTACTATTTACAGTAATAGCCACCGCATTCGTAGGCTACGTCCTGCCCTGAGGCCAAATATCATTCTGAGGAGCAACCGTCATCACAAACCTTATATCCGCAATCCCTTACATCGGCACCACCCTAGTGGAATGAGTTTGAGGTGGCTTCTCCGTGGACAAAGCTACGCTAACACGCTTCTTTGCTTTCCACTTTATTCTCCCCTTCATCATCCTAGCACTAGCAATAGTCCACCTCCTATTTCTCCACAAAACAGGATCCAACAACCCCCTAGGAATTCCTTCTGATATAGACAAAATCCCATTCCACCCCTACTACACAATCAAAGATATCCTAGGCGCCCTACTACTAATCTCAGCACTACTCACACTGACCCTGTTCGCACCTGATCTACTAGGAGACCCCGACAACTATACCCCAGCAAACCCACTAAGCACCCCCGCACACATTAAACCAGAATGATATTTTCTGTTCGCATACGCCATTCTACGATCAATTCCCAACAAACTGGGAGGCGTCATAGCCCTACTCCTCTCCATCCTGGTCCTAATACTCATCCCAATACTCCACACCTCCAAACAACGAAGCATAATATTCCGGCCCTTCAGCCAATTCTTATTCTGAGTCTTAGTTGCAGACCTACTGACCTTAACATGAATTGGAGGCCAACCCGTAGAACACCCATACATAACCCTAGGTCAACTAGCATCCACCCTATATTTTCTCCTGATTCTAGTCCTAATACCACTAACTAGCCTCATCGAGAATAAACTCTTAAAATGAAGAGTCTTTGTAGTATAATAAATACCCCGGCCTTGTAAACCGGAAAAGGAGGAATCACACCTCCCCAAGACTCAAGGAAGAGGCATTCACACCCCACCATCAACACCCAAAGCTGAGATTCTACATAAACTATTCCTTGAAAAGGGCTTTATTGTAAGTAATCACAAACCCCCAGTGCCATGTCAGTATTAAAATTAATCCACCCAATTACATTCTCATGTTGAAAAAACCATGCAAATATATGCCCCATTTCAATAAATAGCGTTCTCCTCGTAGATGCATGTATATACATGCTATGTATAATAGTGCATTCAATTATTTTCCCCACGAGAAGTTAAAGCTCGTATTGATTTTTATTAATTTTACATATTACATAATATTATTGGTCGTACATAAAACATACTATTAAATCAGTCCCAGTCCCTTAATATGATGGCCGCTCCATTAGATCACGAGCTTAATCACCATGCCGCGTGAAACCAGCAACCCGCTCGGCTGGGATCCCTCTTCTCGCACCGGGCCCATCAATTGTGGGGGTAGCTACTTAATGCCTTTTACAATACATCTGGTTCTTACTTCAGGGCCATTTTCATCTAAAATCGCCCACTCGTTCCCCTTAAATAAGACATCTCGATGGATTAGTTACATTGTGGTCTCTTAATCTGGTCACGGGTGGTTTTTCATGCCTCTGGTATCTTTTTTTTTGGGGGGGGGGATTTGCACCGACTCCCCTATGGCCGACGGGGCGGCCCCGCCGCAGTCAGAGTTGGTCTTAGCTGGACTTGTGTGTATTTTTGATCGGGCAACTCTCCTAGTCCCTACTTGAATTAATGATCGTAAGACATAATTAATTAATGGTAGCAGGACATAGTACTCCACTATACCCCCCCTGAGTGGAAGAACTGTATCCCTCGAGAGTCCTTTTTTCCCCCTACCCAATACTAATCGCCTTCTTAGATAGTCACCACCTCCTTAGACAGGTTGCCCCCTAGATTTACAAGGCATTTTTTTAAAAAATTAATACTAAATCCGACACAAGCCCCATGGCACAATCGTACGAACGCCCCTCATGCATCAACA